ACCTATTGATTCTAACAACTGATTGCAGAGTTGATCATTCGGACCCTTCAATTCATAGATGTGGATCTCGGACCTATGAATGGGGCTATTCCCGATACTCACAAAGAAAAAAGGAAGTGACTTAGACAAAAAGAGAAGCAACTTGGACAAAAAGAGAAGCGACTTGGACAAAAAGAAACGAAGTGACTTAGAAAGATCTTGTTTGTCGATAACCTCGGACCAATCAATCGAATATTGATTAATGCGTAATCGATCAAACACTACTTGAAATTGAAAACGGCTCTTCTGCTCAGAAACGAAATGTTCCAAATGTTCCTGGAAATTCTTGCTCCTATTGGACCATTTGTATCTATATGCATCAGGATCCCGATTCATGGATCTCTCGGTTCGAGAAATAAGAGGATCGAACCATTTCTTCTGACTCTTTTTCAAATTTGATAAATGTTGGTTGATCGTATATTTCATTATAGTTCTATGATTCAGAGTATCATTTCCTATTTGATCCCTTTGAATTCCGTATTCGAAGTTGCGATCGGATCTATTCAGTAAAAAGAATCGATTCGATACATTTCTTATGTACCCATGGATGCTATATTGGATTTGAATCAGATTTTGGATCAATCTATGTTGATTGACTGCCTTCATTATGGCGTTGCTAGCAAATACCACTATTTTTGGTTTTGTATCTTCCAAAGCATTCCCGCAGGAGATCCGAACCCATTTTTTTCTGATCCTTCGATAAAAAGATTCATTCTCTTCATAAAAAATAGGAGGTAGGACCAATAAAGATTTCTTTTTCGATTCATCCCTGGAGTTGAATACCTCGTTCAAGAATTTTTTTTGATCCAATCCATAGGAATCAATAGAAAAGGAAAAACCCTTATGATACACCAGATCCGGCTCGGTTATTGATAGAGTTAATAGATCTGCCACTTCTTGAGATCTCTCTTCTGATTCAAAATCGTGGTGCAACGTGTATCCTCCCCTGTTCCGGTCATGGAATAGATGAAATAAATAAAAAAATGGATTTTGGTTCAAGAATGAAATCTTATTGGAACTGTCCATATCCGGTTCATCCTTCGGAACCATATCACATCCCGGATCTGATGAAATAGGATGAATTGAGACGGTATTTTGTAAATACGTAATTATCTTGAATATATCAACCATTTCTTTATTTTCCGATCGCCTGGAAGGGACAAAAGAAACATCTTGTTGTTTCTTCAACAATTTCTGATCTCTGGTGGACCTCTCAGTAGGATTCGAACCCAGACGAAGTTCTGACCGTCTGTCAGAGAAAAAAGAACGAATTGATCTTGTAGGGTTCCCAAGAAATTCTTCGATTTCTTCCGGAAGCAGATGATTATTCATCTGCTTCTCACGTTCCGTGAATAGCCGGGACATTGAGGAATATCCAGAAAGACATTTCGGGAATCGGTCTGATTCTTTCTCTGTTCGTTCCGTTTGAAGAAAGGAAGGATCCCAAAGAATCGATCTTTCTTTTAGTTGTTGAATCTCTCTTTGATTGATCAATGTGTGATATTCCGAATCCTCATTACTAATGGAATCGAAATGATCTATGGATTGATCAGAAGATACTTTTAATTGGCTAGAATCCGTTACTTGAACGAAAATAGATCTTGTGGAATCATATTGCATATTTGACGATACATTCCATACCCTGCTAAAAAACCGATCCTTGTTTACCAACCACACATTGTCTAACCAAATCCAATTCTCTCTCGATACGTTCCTAAAAAAATCTGATTCATGCGGATTCTTCTCCCAACTAACGAAGAGATCTTGGCGGAATTGCCACATAGAAAATTGAGCACAATTTTGCAAAGAAATACCCCACTTGTTTCTCGAGAAGAGATGGGAAACATGCTCAATATCATTTGATTGAATAGTTGACCCAGTTCCTTGTTGTTTGAAGAAACCCTCCACTTCAATTGGTCTTTTTTCACGAAAAGAAGACATGAGATAACAAATCCAGTGTTTCACTAAGATTTCGAATAGCTGTCCCGAATTCAAGTTGATTATGTTTCGCTTCTTTCTCGGAGAAAGATGATCAAACAATTCCCAATCATGGTCCTTGCGGATCGGATCATCCGTATAGGATACAAAAGGAGACTCCGGATATTTGATATCTTTCTCTTTGAATGAGATCTCAATTCCAACTACGGTTTCATTAGATATCTTACAACCAGAATCCCTCTTTTTTCCGACCCGGTTCCTCCACCACCGCGAACCCCAGTTAGATTCAGGCATGATACACTTTTTAGTTATTGGGAGAACCCAAGTACTCTCTTTCGGATCTATGAAACAACTCTCAGAGATCTTTTTCCCTTTTGGAAGATACAGGAGCGAAACAATCAACCTATTGATATTGGAAGACCAAAAAGATTCTTCCAATGGATCATTTCTGGGTCCAATGGAATTCATAGGTATAGGAAGAAGCCCCATCAAATAGATATTTTTTCTTTCGACCATATTTCGA